AGAAAAGATTACTTGCCTAAAATGTATGATCCCATTTTGAATGGGTTATATCGGGGAACAATCAAAAACAAAATTTCGTTAGAAAATTTCATAGAGACAATGGAAATTAATAAGATTCATAGTATCCTTCTTCCTGATACTGATTACCAAGAGTTTGAACAGAAAATAGACCGATTTGATAAAAAAACTTTTTCAACGGAAAATCGTCATTTATTTACTTTAATCAGTAAATTTGATAGAGAATCGGGATCGAGTTTAAATTGGAAGGGCCTCTCTTTATTTTCAGAAAAAGAACAAGGAGGGATTGGTTCAGAAAAAAGAGCCAAATTTTACAAATTTTTATTGAATACAATTCTAACTAGCCCTAATGGTCAAAAAACAAAACAAAAATTTGTAATAAAAGAAATCAGTAAAAAAGTACCTCGATGGTCATACAAACTTATTACCGAGTTGGAATTCCTCTCGGGCGCAGCTCACGAAGGCCTACCGTTGGATTATCAGATACGTTCAAGAAAAAGGGATCGTGTAATAATTTATAGGCCTGCTAAACGTAGTCGCAAAGCAAGTGTCAAAAACTGGGTGTCTATTAGAGAATATTCGGAAGAATCAGATTTTCGTCGAGAATTCATAAAAGGTTCTATGCGGGCTCAAAGACGTAAAACTGTCATTTCAAAATTGTTTCAAGCAAATGTGCACTCCCCCCTTTTTTTGGACAGAATAAAAAAATACCCTCTTTTTTTTTTTTATATACCTGAACAGATGAAATTTATTTTTAGACATTGGATGGGTAAAGGAACAGAATTTAAAGATTATACGGAAGAACAAAAAAAAAAACAAAAGGAAGAAGAGGAGAACAAAAAAAAGGAAAAACCGTGGATAAAAATCGCGGAAGCCTGGGATTTCATTCCATATCCACAAGCAACAAGAAGTTTAATTTTAATAATTCAATCTATTTTTAGAAAATATATTCTATTACCTCCATTGATAATAGTTAAAAATATTGGGCGTATATTATTATCCCAACCTCCCGAGTGGGCTGAGGATTTCGATGAGTGGAATAGAGAAAAGCATATTATATGTACCTATAATGGTGTTCAATTATCAGAACTCGAACTTCCCAGAAATTGGTTTAAAGATGGTATTCAGATAAAAATAGTATTTCCTTTCTATTTGAAACCTTGGCACAGATCTAAGTCGAGGCCCTCTTTTTCTTCTTATAAAAATTTAAAGAAAGAACAACAGAAGTTTTGCTTTTTAACGACTTGGGGAACACAAACAAACCTTCCCTTTGGTTCTGTCCCCCCAAAACCTTCCTTTTTTAAGCCTATTTTTAAAGAACTAAAAAAAAAAATCCGCAAAACAAAAAATAATCATTTTCAAGTCCTAGGAGTTTTAAAAGAAAGAACAAAAAATTTTCTACAAGACTCAAAGGGGGAGGTTATCAAAAACGTTTTATTTATGTTTATAAAAAGAATAAAAAAAGAACTCTTAAAAGTACAGCCAACTCTATTATTTATATTGAGAAAGGTGTATGAATCCGGCGAAACTAACAAAAAAAAAGATTATATAATCAGGAATCAGATAATTCACGACTCGTTTATAAAAATTAAATCTACAGATAATACAAATTATTCACCGAGAGAAAAAAAAATTAAAAATCTGGCGGATAGAACAAACACAATCACAAAGAAAACAAAGAGTCTTACAAAAGAAAAAAACAGTAACGCCACGAAAAGAAGTAGTCCTAACAAAACAAGTTATAATGGAAAAGTCAAATCATCAAAAAATAGTTGGCAAATATTAAAAATAAAAAGAAGAAGTACTCGATTAATCTATAAATTATATTTTTTTATAAAAATTTTCATTAACAGAATATACATTGATATCTTTCTATGTATCATTCATATTGCCAGAATTACTACACAACTCATTCTTGAATCGAGAAATTTTTGTTTTGATAAATACATTTACAATAATAAAACAAACAAAGAAATTAATTTTATTTCGACTCTAAAAAGTGCACTTTACAATATTAAGAATAGTAAGAAGAATTCACATCTTTTTTTTAACTTATCCTCATTATCACAAGCATATGTATTTTATAAATTATCACAAACCCGAGTTATTAATTTGTATAAGCTAAGATCCATTCTTGACTATCATGGAACCCCCCTTTTTCTTAAGACTGCAATAAAAAATAATTTTGTAACACAAGGAATATTTCATTCCGAATTAAGACATACAAAACTTACAAGTTCCGAAATGAATCAATGGAAAAACTGGTTAAGAGGTCATTATCAATACAATTTATCTCAGATTAGATGGTCTGGATTAATACCACAAAAATGGCGAACTACAATCACTGAAGGTGGTATGACCCAAAATAAGGATTTAACAAAATGTAATTCGTATGAAAAAGACCAATTACTTTATCACAAAAAACAAAAAGATTTTAAAGTATATCCATTACCAAACCAAAAAGAGAATTTTCAAAAATACTATATATATGATCTTTTATCATATAAATCTATTCATTCTGAAATGAAGAAGTCCTCATATATTATTTATGGATCACCATCAGAATTAAATAACAACCAAAAGATTACTTTTAATTACAACAATTCTAAACAAAATTTCTTTGAAAGCCTGGAAGAAATTACTATCAATAATTATCTAGAAAAGGGCGATATTGTGTATAGGCAAAAAAATGCAGATAGAAAATATTTTGATTGGACAATTCTCAATTTTTTTCTAAGACAAAAAATAGATATTAAGGTCTGGACCAAAATGGATTATAACAGTAATATAAATACTAAGATTAGAAGTAAGAATTACCAAAAAATTGAGAAAATGGATAAAAACGATCTTTTTTATCTGACGATTCATCAAGATTTAGAAAAAAATACGATCAATGAAAAGAAACTTTTTTTTGATTGGATGGAAATGAATGAAGAAATCCTAAACCCAATATCGACGAATCTGAAACTTCCGTTCTTCCCAGAATTTGTGCCACTTTATAATGTATACAAAACAAAACCATGGATTATACCAAGCAAATTACTTCTTTTTAATAAAAACATCAATGAAAAGCAAAAATGGAATTTTTTTATACTATCGAATGAAAAAAGATTAATGAATCGAAATCAAGAAGAAAAAGAACCCGCAGGCCGAAGAGGCCTTAGATCATATGCACAAAACCGAGGTAAAATGAAAAAACAATACAAGATCCGGAATAAGATAAGACCAGAAATGATTTTCTTACGGAAACACTATTTGCTTTTTCAATGGATAATAGACGATGGTTTAATTCCGAATTTAACTGAAAGAATGATCGATAATATCAAGATATATTGTTACTTGCTTGGACTGAGAAATACAAGAGATACTACTATATCGTCTATTCAAAGGAAAGAAATAAATTTGGATATAATGGTGATTCGGAAAAAATTGACTCCTATAGAATTGAATAAAAGGGGGATATTTTTTATCGAGCCCATTCGTTTGTCTGTAAAAAACGACGGATACTTTATTATGTATCAAACCATAGGTATCTCGTTGGTTCATAAGAGTAAGTACCAAACTCCTCAAAAATATCAAGAAGAAAGATATATCGATAAAAATAAATTGGATGAATCTATCCCAAGATATCAAAGACTTATTCGAAAGATAGACAAAAAACATTATGATTTTATTGTTCCTGAAAAGATTTTCTCGTCTAGACGTCGTAGAGAATTGAGAATTCTAATTTCTTTCAATTCAAAGAATATAAATAGTGTGGATAGAAATCGAATATTTTATAACAAGAAGAACATAAAGGGTGGGAATACTTTTTTGGATCAAAGTAAACATCTTGATAGAGATAAAAACGAATTAATTAAATTAAAATTATTTCTTTGGCCTAATTATCGATTAGAAGACTTAGCTTGTATGAATCGATATTGGTTTAATACCAATAATGGAAGCCGTTTTAGTATGTTAAGAATATATCCACAATTAAAAATAGGTTAATGGTACATTTTTCCTATATATTTTGTACCATATAGAAAAACAAACAGATGCACATATACCCTGTCTTACGTCTCAGTCTAATATAGATCGATATCGATATTTTATTTAATACTTTAATACTAAAATTAAAATACTAAGTCAATAACGTATCAATTTGTTTGGATAAAATCTATAAAATAAACGAATCTACGGAATCTTCCTAATTAAAATGGAGGTCTAAATTATTCGACGTTGTAAGTGTAAAAATGTACCATCCCCCCTTTTATCCCTGTCCAAATCAAATGAAATTTTTGATTAAGAAAATCGGAAGTCCATAAATAAATTAAAATTCTTGTGTATACTAAATACTACATTAAAACGACTGATATTATTATTACTGATCGATAAAATCAAATATATGTAAATTAAAAGGTAGGAGGAGCTCTTTTATGATAAAAAATCCATTCAGTGTAATTATTTTGAAAGAGGAAAACGAAGACAACAAGGGGTCTATTGAATTTCAAGTAGTGAGTTTCACCAATAGGATACGGAGACTTACTTCACATTTGGAATTGCACAAAAAAGACTATTTATCTCAGAGAGGTCTGCGTAAAATTCTAGGAAAACGTCAACGACTGCTCGCCTATTTGTCAAAAAAAAATCGAGTACGTTATAAAGAATTAATCGGCCGGTTGGAGATTCGAGAAACAAAAAATCATTAATTTGAAGAGTCATTTTGAATTTTCGCTTAAACTTTGATGAACTTCTTTTCGCTTTCAGCAATTCATGGAAGAATGAATCGGGAAAAAACCTATGACTGCACCAGCTACACGAAATGACCTTATGATAGTCAATATGGGTCCTCAGCACCCATCAATGCACGGTGTTCTTCGACTCATTGTTACTCTAGATGGTGAAGATGTTATTGACTGTGAACCGATATTGGGTTATTTACATAGAGGGATGGAAAAAATTGCGGAAAACCGAACAATTATACAATATTTACCTTATGTAACACGGTGGGATTATTTAGCTACTATGTTCACCGAAGCAATAACTGTAAATGCACCAGAGCAGTTAGGCAATATTCAAGTGCCTAAAAGGGCCAGCTATATCAGAGTCATTATGTTAGAGTTAAGTCGTATAGCTTCGCATTTGTTATGGCTTGGCCCTTTTATGGCAGATATTGGCGCGCAAACCCCCTTCTTCTACATTTTTCGAGAAAGAGAATTGATATATGACCTATTCGAAGCTGCCACCGGTATGCGAATGATGCATAATTTTTTTCGTATCGGAGGAGTCGCTGCTGATTTACCTCATGGCTGGATAGATAAATGTTTGGATTTTTGTGATTATTTTTTAACAAGAGTTACTGAATATCAAAGGCTTATTACACGGAATCCTGTTTTTTTAGAGCGCGTTGAGGGAGTAGGCATTATTGGCGGAGAGGAGGCAATAAATTGGGGTTTATCAGGACCAATGCTACGAGCTTCCGGAATACAATGGGATCTTCGGAAGGTTGATCATTATGAGTCTTACGATGAATTTGATTGGGGAATTCAATGGCAAAAAGAAGGAGATTCGTTAGCTCGTTATTTAGTACGAATCAGTGAAATGACAGAATCAATAAAAATTATTCAACAGGCTTTAGAAGGAATTCCGGGGGGGCCCTATGAGAATTTAGAAATCCGGCGCTTTGATAAAGTAGGGTATCCCGAATGGAATGATTTTGACTATCGATTTATCAGTAAAAAACCCTCCCCTACTTTTGAATTGTCAAAGCAAGAACTTTATATGAGAGTCGAAGCCCCAAAAGGAGAATTAGGAATTTTTCTGATAGGAGATAAGGGTGTTTTTCCTTGGAGATGGAAAATTAGACCGCCAGGTTTTATCAATTTACAAATCCTTCCTCAATTAGTTAAAAGAATGAAATTGGCTGATATTATGACAATACTAGGTAGCATAGATATCATTATGGGAGAAGTTGATCGTTAAAATGATAATAGATACAATAGAAGTACAAGGTATCAATTCTTTTTTTAGATTGGAATCCTTAAAAGAGGTATATGAGATCATATGGATGCTTGTCCCTATTTTTACTCCTGTATTAGGAATCACAATAGGTGTACTGGTGATTGTTTGGTTAGAAAGAGAAATATCTGCGGGGATACAACAACGTATTGGCCCTGAATACGCCGGGCCTTTGGGAATTCTTCAAGCTTTAGCAGATGGTACAAAATTACTTTTCAAAGAGAATCTTCTTCCATCAAGAGGGGATACTCGTTTATTCAGTATCGGACCATCCATAGCAGTCACATCAATTTTACTAAGTTATTTAGTAATTCCTTTTGGCTATCACCTTGTTCTAGCCGATTTCAGTATTGGTATTTTTTTATGGATTGCCGTTTCAAGTATTGCTCCCGTGGGCCTTCTTATGTCAGGTTATGGATCAAATAATAAATATTCCTTTTTAGGTGGTTTACGGGCTGCTGCTCAATCAATTAGTTATGAAATACCATTAACTCTATGTGTGTTATCAATATCTCTACGTGCGATTCGTTAAGACATAAAAGTGTGTTATCAATATCTCTACGTGTGATTCGTTAAGACATAAAATTTCCTCTATTTATTTTCTTTCTAGTAAGGAAATTTTATGAGTTGAATATATATATATTATATATTTTTATTTTTTATTCATCATTCGGGTTGATGAACTAAACCAGATAGTTATATGAGTGAAAAAAACAGCTTCTTATTTTGCAGTAAAAAGATTCAGCCCCATTTCCTATGTACAAGAGTTAAGTGAAAGTAAACATAAGCATTATATACTATTTACCCCAAGATTGAGTGATTAATCATCATAACTTGAAGCGGGTTCAAAAGGAGCAACTGTCCGGGGATTTTACTAGTAATTAACATACATACATGTATTACCCTAACGAACGGGGTCTTTTTGACCAAAAAGAGTGGATAGTTAGGAACACCAAGGTACACAAAGGATTCGTAATAGAGATTATGTAAATTATTCAACAGAATTTTTCTGTGCATACTGCATAGCATAAAAAGGATTCTAATTGGGGCTTTATGTTGGTAGAAATGATGAAGGAGTACTCCCGAAGATTCCGATCCAGAGTATGTTCCTATCCACCGATTAAGTAAATAACTATCAAGAACGAAGTAATCCTTTACTTTGCTTTGTTTAAAGTCCCTTTTTCTGAGAAAGGAGAATAGGAACGAAAAAATAAAATCGAAAGAATTTAATTGCACTACAAAAGGTCTTTTTTATTTTTTAGAGAGATAGAATTCTTATAATGTTTCGTGAACTAACGAAATGTATAATTTTTTTCGTAATCAAAAATGCTAGGTTGAAATATTTATTGAGATTTCTACAAGAAACTTTTTATTCAAAGGTTAAGTTATTACTCAACAAAAAATTTTAAATTTTTAAAAGATAAGATCAATTCAGAAGCACTTTATAATAAAAAAGAATATATAGCAGACAGAATTCCATTG